TAGGTTCAACCTTAATATTTTTATTAATTTTATACAAAAATTTTCTATCTTTATTTTTTTCCATATATATAATATCGCTTTTTCCTAAATAATTCTTGCTAGGAATATTCTTGAGTATGCTAAAAAATTTTTCTTTATTTCTGGTGGAATTTTCTTGGTTATTATTTGTTTCTAATGATGATCTATAAATATAGTAGTTATTTTTAGTTTCAGAATGAATATATTTATATGATAAAAGATCATATCTATAGTTTTTTTTTAAATTCTCCTCTTTATTTGGTAATAAATAGACTTTCGAATTTTGTTTTTTTTTTGAATCAAGTAATTGGTCTTTTTCAGAGGAATACCATTTGTTTAAATCTTTATTTTGAGACGGATGGCATTGGTTGATTCTATTTCGCCATTTTTTGGGGATTAATCTAGACGATGTAATCTGAGATAAATCGTATTGATAATGACCTCTTAACCAGTTTTTCCATGGATTCATTCCATAATTTGGAAGTTTATTATGTCTTAATTCGGAATGAAATATTCCTTGTCTTCCAAAAAAATCCTTTATTTCAGTCTTAAGAAAAAAAGACGGTCCATTATATTGAAGAATAGATCTTAACTTATTGAAGTTAATAATCTGCGTTTGTGATAATTTGAAAAATACATATTTTTGTGACAAGTAAGATAAATCAAAAAAAATATCTGACTTCCGCTTACTATTTCTAAGATTATCAAAAGCCCTTTTTATAGTCATAGACAAAATAAAGTCAATTTTATTTTGTTTTGTTTTATTACTCCTTTCTTGATTTGTTTCATTATTGTTAATGTATTTATCATTATCAAGAATTTTTTTTGTTGATTCGATAAAAAGTTGTAGAGGGATTCTGCGCATATTAATGATACATAGAAAGATATCTATGTATATTTTTTCAATGAAAAATTTAACTAATAATTCAATATTTTTTATTTTTAATATTTTCAAAATTTTTGGGGATGATTCTGCATTATTATTTTTCTTTTTTTTGATTCCTGGCGTTACTTTTTTTTTATTTTTTTTCATTATTTCTATTTCATTTCTGATTGTGTTTCTTCTATCAATCCTATGTTTCATTTCTTCTTCTGCCTGTGAATAATTTGTCCAACCTGTAGATCGAATTTGACTAAGTGATTCATGAATTATCTGATTGCTGATTATGGAATCCTTTTCTGTTTGAGTTTCACTTGATTCATATATTTCTCTCGGTATAAATAATGGAATTTTATTTCCTTTTAAAAGTTCTTTTATTATTTGTTTTATAAATAAAAATGCTTTTGCTTCTTTATTTTTTATTTTTTTTAAAATTCTTCGAACTCTAAAATTTAATTTTCTGATTTCGACTTTATAGTCTATATCTTTAAAAATGGGTTCAAAAAAGGAAGGTGTTTTTCGAGGAGGACCAAAAGGATGTTCCGTTTCCATTCCCAAAATTGTTAAAAAACAAGAATCAAAATCCTCTTGTTTCTTTAGATCTCTATCAGAATCATAGAGTCCTAGCTTAGATCTGTGCCAAGGTTTCAAATGAAAAGGATATAGGATTTTTATCTGAAAACCTCCTCTTAACCAATTTTTAGGAAATTTTGTTTTGGAGAATTGAAGACCATTAGAGCTGCATTTTAGATAAATTTCTCTATTCCAATCTTGGAAATCCTCATACCATTCCGGAGATTGCCGTAATAAAATACGGACAATATTCTTAGCTATTATCAATAAAGGTAATTTAATATATTTTCTAAAAGTTGATTGAGCTAGTAACAGAATACCTCTTGTTTTGTGTCCATGTGGAATGTTCTCCCAGAATTCCATTACGTCTTCCTGATTGTTTCTTTTTGGGGGGGATTGTTTATTTAAAATTTCGAATTCTGACTTTTTACCCAACCGATCTTTAATATTAAAAAAAAGTTTGATTAGGTCGGATATAGGAAAAGGAAAATCTTGCTTTTTTTCCAAAAAAAGCGGGGAATGAGGATTTCCTTGATACGGTCCCCAAATAACCAATTTACGCCTTTGAGCGCGCATAGATCCTTTGATTACGGATCGACGAAAATCTGGTTCTTCCAAATAACTTATAAAACCCAAATCTTTATTAAATTTTTTATCAATATTAGAATTATTTAAATTAGACTTCTTCAAAGTTTCTAAAGTTCGTGTCGAACGATTTAAAAAATCTATATGTTTAAATTTTCTTGTTCGAAGCTGGTGTCCCAGCCCTTGTATTATGCCTTGTTCTTTTCGTCGTTTTTTAAAATTTTGGTGTAACTCGTTGATTAATTTGTATGACCATCGAAGGGGTTTTTTACGTATTTCGTTTATTTCACTAGATTTTTTTTGACCTCTAAGGTTAGCTATAAGTGCGTTCAATAAAAAAATTAACCGATTATTTGAATCAATTTTGGCTTGCAATTGGTTTTTTTCTGATTTTTCTATTTTCTGTTCATATTCTCGAGAATTAGGATAGGGAGGAAGGATATA